TCGAACAAAATAAGAGGAATGTTTGATTAGAATTTTTATTGTTGTATCTTTCTTAGGACCTATCTGCTATAATATCTATAATATTATTAACATAATTTGTTATAACTATTCTAAAAATCTAAAAAATCTTATTAGAATTTATAATTTATAATAAATATTATCATAAAAAGAAAATTTCTATATATTTTATATTTCTATATATTTTAGAAATCGAATAGAAATATATTCTATTAATATATTATAATGTTAATATAGTATAATGTATATAATATAATGTAAAAGTATAAAAATAATGTATGTAAATTTGAAATATGAAAATAAATTTATGTATAATAATGTAATGAAAATTCTAACTAGTCAGATATTTCCATTACATTATTAGAGATAGAGAATTCTATTTCTATTTAGTCATATTCTAGTTATATATTATATATATATAATATGTTATAATATATAACTAGAATAGTAATAAATACTAATAGTTCGTATTAGTATTAAATACTAGTTCATATTAAATTCATAACTAATAGCCAAAATCCGGTAGTTTCTTGAATCCCTATACATTATTTCTATTTCTGTTATGTGAGCCCGCTTAGCTCAGGGGTTAGAGCATCGCATTTGTAATGCGATGGTCATCGGTTCGATTCCGATAGCCGGCTTTTTTCTCTATCGATTTTTTCCATGATTGATAATCTCTCCTCTCCCTTTCCCCAAACGTTGAGTCACTAATCTATTATGTCGTGGTAACTTGTAACTAGGAAGAAAAAGTTGATTAGAGCAATTAGATCTATATAGAACAAATCATAAAGCAGAGTCTTAATTTCTTATATATACAAAATATATACAAAAAATCCGGATATTGACACAATTCATTTCATTCTACTTTGTAATACTTCAGTAGATTTAGCTTTGCTTTGTTTATCCTTTAGTTCAGTCTTAATTTCGATTTCTTCTGTAAAATGAAATTTCAATAAAATAAAAAGGAGTCTTTATGTCTCGTTACCGAGGACCTCGTTTCAAAAAGATACGCCGTCTGGGGGCTTTACCGGGATTAACTAGTAAAAGACCTAGATCCGGAAGTGATCTTAAAAACCCATTGCGTTCCGTGAAAAGATCGCAATATCGTATTCGTCTAGAAGAAAAACAGAAATTGCGTTTTCATTATGGTCTGACAGAGCGACAATTACTTAGATATGTGCATATCGCCGGAAAAGCCAAAGGGTCAACAGGCCAGGTTTTACTACAACTACTTGAGATGCGTTTGGATAACATCCTTTTTCGATTGGGTATGGCTTCGACCATTCCTGGAGCCAGACAATTAGTTAACCATAGACATATTTTAGTTAATGGTCGTATAGTGGATATACCAAGTTATCGTTGCAAACCCCGAGATATTATTACTACGAAGGATAAACAAAGATCGAAAACTCTGATTCAAAATTCTATTGCTTCGTCCCCTCACGAGGAACTACCAAATCATTTGACTATTGACTCATTCCAATATAAAGGATTAGTAAATCAAATAATAGATAGTAAATGGATCGGGTTAAAAATAAATGAGTTGTTAGTCGTAGAATATTATTCCCGACAGACTTGAACCTAACGAACATAACAAAGAAAGGGGGTTCAGACAATTATGTCCCCCTTTTTCAACGAAAAAGTAAATAGATCTAAGGGCCTTGATCCGCATTTTTATCATTCACGTATCATAAATCGCTCCCGTATCGCAGTAATGTAATTAGGAATAGAGGTTTTTTATCAAAAAAACTATTGGAATAATGATATGAATTGTTATTTGATTTGATATATTGTGGTCGGTAACGCTGGTGAATTAACAGAAACGGAAAGAGAGGGATTCGAACCCTCGGTAAACAAAAAGCCTACATAGCAGTTCCAATGCTACGCCTTGAACCACTCGGCCATCTTTCCTACATAATCTTATTATTGACCGGAAACCGAGTGAATAGCGAGTTACTCATATTATTTTATTGCAGTACGGGCACAACCGAGGTTCCATAGGAATCAAAAATTCCTTTCCAATTTCATATTTATCAACAACAACTTCTCTTATCATTTATCCCCTTATCATCTATTCCATAGATCTATTACAAATTCATGAATCGTACTATGGATTTTTATATTTCATTTCAATGGTATAATGATTATTCCATCCCTTTTCCTCCTTGGATCATAACCAAATCAAAATTTCTCGAGTTATAAGAATCCATAGTAAAATAAAGTCCTTGGTTATTCAACTTAGATGAAATAGTAATAGTTCTGCTCATTTGTATACTACGAAATTTATATGAAATTCAATCTGATTCAAAAGTCTCCTATCTCTCTTTGTCCGAAAAGAATACAATTTGAGCGGAAGGTACATATCTTTTTAGTTAGAATTTTTCTTTTTTTATGTTATTCTGTAATGTGCAGTTCCTTTGTTTGTGGGATCATTTTCCCCGAGCCGAGGGGGTAATGAGAAGAATTATAGAATGGATTGCTA